TGGGTGTAGGTCCTTCCATAGCATCAGGTAACCATATGTGAAGGGGAAATTGTGCGGATTTCGCAACTGCACCAAGGAATAAAAAAGAGGCACACAGAGTAACAAATAAAGAATTGACTCCATTATTATGGAGCAAATTATTAACTATTTCGAACAAATCTCGAAATTCGAAACTACCAGTTATCCAATAAAAACCTAAAATTCCTAATAATAAACCAAAATCCCCTATACGGTTGGTTACAAAAGCTTTTTGACAAGCACTTGCTGCAATGGGTCGCGTGAACCAAAAACCTATTAATAAATACGAACACATTCCCACAAGTTCCCAAAAAATATAAATTTGTATTAAATTGGAACTAGTAACTAATCCCAACATAGAAATATTAAAAAAACTCATATAAGCAAAAAATCTCAAATATCCCTGATCGTGAGACATATAATTGTCACTATAAATAAAAACCATGATTCCAACAGTAGTAATCAATATTGACATAATAGAAGTAAGTGAATCGATCAAGTGTCCGAATTCTAAAGAAAAATCATTATTGATGGTCCAAGACCATAGATATTGATAGATAAAACTTCCATTTATTTGCTGAATAGCCAAATTGGCCGAAAACACCATAGCTATACTTAACATCAAAACACTCGGAAAAGCCCACATACGACGAATATTTTTTGTTGCTGTGGGAATAAGCAGAAGTCCAAATCCCATTGACATAGTAACTGGAAATGGAAGAAAGGGTATTATCCATGCATATTGATATATATGTTCCATAAAAAACAAATTTTCATTTTTTTCTCATAATTATTTCCGATTCACCAATTTTTATCTCTTTCGAAAAGAACAATAATAAATCAACAAAAAAATATATATGAAAACCTTTAAATATTTTTATTTTTCATTATTCTGAACTATCTTTTTATCAAATATGGGAAATATGAAAAAAGTGACAGTTGGTTAGTCAAAAGGAATGACTAAGTAAAATTGATTACTTAGTTATTAACTTTAAGTATCTAAAAAAATATCTAAAGAAAGATATCTATTAAGACAGAGAATATGTATGTGATTTTAAATTATTCTACAACTACATTCTATTCTGTCGATTTGTAACTATATCGTATAATAAGAAAAAACTAAGGAAAAACAGTTACACCAAAAGAGTACTTGACTCAAATATGGATCATAGTATGCATCAATAAATCGACTAAAAAAAAAGACTTAGTTATTTTATTCTAATTAATTTGTAGGAATTACCTAACTCAATGCAGAACTGATTGATTAGATTCTAATCCAACGGGGAAACTGATCTTTATCATAAATCTTAGAATACTCCTCTTATAGAACTGAAATAAAAAATAACTAAAAAGAAAAGTCTCTCTTGTTGGGTAATGGAATGTTTTGTTTAACGGATTAGTTACTAGTTGAAATTAGAACTCAAATAAACACGTCACTCTGAACTTAATGAATTAATAGTAATCAAAATTCCTTTTCAATTTATGTCCCCGCTTATTATTATATATTCTATATTTTTCCCTAGTCTATTATATATGTGATATACACGTATATATATATATATATACATATATATATAATATAAAAAATATAAAAAAATATAGAAAAGAAAAAATTTATTTGTAACATAAAATGGTATGTAAAAATTATTGACATAATTAAGTATAAAAAAAAACGAAAAAGAACGATCTATTTTGATTTGAGAAATATATGTCTTTCACATACAACGATAAAAATGAGTAACTCTTTTTGAATGGCAGTTCCAAAAAAACGTACTTCTATATCAAAAAAACGTATTCGTAGAAATATTTGGAAGAAAAGGGGATATTTTGCTGCAGTAAAAGCTTTTTCTTTAGCTAAATCGATTTCCACTGGGAATTCCAAAAGTTTTTTTGTGCGACAAACAAGTAAAAAAATTTTGGAGTAATCAAAAATTTCACGGCTCGAACAACTTCCCATTTTAGAAGATGGAAAATTTCCATTAACTAATGTATTGAACTTTATTAAATTCCTTATCTTATATAGTAGTTAGAATTAGTTGCTGTGGTATGTAGAATAATAATTTTTCCGTCTACTCTGGGTTCTAAATATAATATTCTTTTTTCATTCTCGTTTTTATTATAGTCGATTTCATTTTTGATATGGTTTTTCCTATTACTGTACTTTTCTTTTCACAATAGATTTCTATTGTGAAAAGAAAAGTACAGTAAATTGCGATAGGTATGGAAACTCTTTTGTTTTATTATATGCCTAATTCAAAATAAAAGGGCAATTCATTGGGTTGATCATAAATTCGAAATATTATGTACACAATAAAGAGTATTATACATTATATTAACTAATATAGTTATATATTAATTAATATTCATTAATTCTTAAATAGGAATTCTTAATAAATTCTCATATAGTTAATGATAATGATACTAAGATATCAAAATCATTAGAAAAATCCCTTGATTTCATATTGTGATACATATAAAATGAAATCCTAGCTATGCTATTTCATTCTTTTAATTGATAAGAGGAAATCTATTTTTTTTTTTTACGATTCAATTCGTTTTTCATTTAATTTATCCGATTTCATGGATTTAAAACGAATAAAAAAAAAAAATGGAAAAAGGGAAAACTCAGGAGTTTATACCTCGATTTAGAACAAAACTTTGAAATTCCAACTTTTCCGGGAATACTTAGTATATAGTACATAAAAATAGATTGTTAAAACAGAACCTACGAAGATACTAACTAAGGCTTATTGAGGATTCAAATATGAATTTCAAGCAGACTTTATTCAATTCATCAATTCGAATGTTTCCTAAACCATATAGAATCCTTTAATCTCGACGATTCAACATGGATTGACTATTATTATTTCAAGTAAGCCGCCATGGTGAAATCGGTAGACACGCTGCTCTTAGGAAGCAGTGCTAGAGCATCTCGGTTCGAGTCCGAGTGGCGGCATACTCTAAAAAAAGAAACACAACGGATCCTATAATGTATTTAATTCCTGATTTCAATTCTGTAATGGGAACCCCATTTATGTTTATGATATTTGTGACTTTAGAACATATATTAACTCATCTCTCTTTTTCGATTATTTCAATTGTGATTACGATTCATTTGATGAACTTATTAGTTTACGAAATCCTAGGATTGCGTGATTCACCGGAAAAAGGGATGATAGCGACTTTTTTCTTTATAACAGGATTATTAGTTACTCGTTGGATTTCTTCGAAACATTTTCCTTTAAGTAATTTATACGAGTCATTAATCTTTCTTTCATGGAGTTTTTCCATTATTCATATAATTCCCAAGATGCGGAATCATAAAAATGATTTAAGTGCAATAACCATACCAAGTGCCATTTTTACCCAAGGGTTCGCCACATCGGGCCTTTCAACTGAAATGCACCAATCGGCAATATTAGTACCCGCTCTACAATCTCAGTGGTTAATGATGCACGTAAGTATGATGTTATTGAGCTATGCATCTCTTTTATGCGGATCATTATTATCAGTTGCTTTTCTAGTTATTACATTTCGAAAAAACATCGATATTTTTTGTAAAAGCAATAATTTCTTAATTAAGTCATTTTTCTTTGGAGAGATCCACTACTTGAATGAAAAAAGAAATGTTTTTAAAGACACCTCTTTTCTTTCATTTCGAAATTATTACAAATATCAATTAACTCAGCGTTTGGATTATTGGAGTTATCGTGTCATTAGTTTAGGATTTATCTTTTTAACTATAGGTATTCTTTCTGGAGCAGTATGGGCTAATGAGGCATGGGGATCCTATTGGAATTGGGACCCCAAGGAAACTTGGGCATTTATTACTTGGACCATATTCGCGATTTATTCACATACTAGAACAAATCAAAGTTTTCAAGGTACGAATTCGGCACTTGTAGCTTCTATAGGATTTTTTATAATTTGGATATGTTATTTCGGAATCAATCTATTAGGAATAGGTCTACATAGTTATGGTTCATTCACATTACAATCTAATTAAATAAACTCCACGAGGAACACATAAGAACATCGTCCCATATATAACGAAAGTTCGTGCGGGTTTTTGAGAACCCTTTGAATAAAGGGTTCTCACTCGGGACACATCTCATTACAATCCTAACTAACTTTTTTGCATTATACGGCGAACTCAAAATGAAAGAATTATATATAAGACTTTGCTTTCTATCTCATTAATGAAAACTATCTATGAAAATAATTAGATAGGATAGCTTGTACCTTGTCAACTGATAGCGAGAGAACGAAATCAGGATAAATACCAACCCCTATTACAGGTAGAAAGATACAGATCGAAACAAATAGTTCTCGCGGTCCAGAATCCATAAAATTAGAGTTTTGGACGTTGAATAGTTTATACCCATAGAACATCTGACGTGACATAGATAATAAATAAATGGGAGTTAATATCATTCCAATTGCCATTACAAATGTAATTAGCATTTTGGGCATTAAAAGATATTTCGGACTGGTAATTATTCCAAAAAAGACTGCTGATTCCGCAACAAAACCACTCATCCCCGGCAATGCAAGAGAGGCCATCGAGAAACTACTAAACATGGTAAATATTTTTGGCATTGGAATAGATATCCCACCCATTTCGTCGAGATAAATAAGACGTATTCTATCACAACTCGTTCCCACTAAGAAAAAAAGTGCAGCACCAATAAATCCATGAGAGAGTATTTGTAAAATGGCCCCGTTGAGTCCCATGTCGGTTATAGAACCAATTCCTATAATTGTAAAACCCATGTGAGATACAGAAGAATAGGCTATTCTCTTTTTTAAATTGCGTTGACCGAGAGAGGTTGAAGCTGCATAGATTATTTGGATTGTCCCCACTATCACCAACCAGGGAGAAAATATAGAATGAGCATGCGGTAATAATTCCATATTGATCCGAATTAATCCGTAGGCTCCCATTTTTAATAAGATTCCAGCTAGAAGCATACATGTACTGTAATGCGCTTCTCCATGAGTATCGGGTAACCATGTATGTAGGGGTATAATCGGCAATTTGACAGCATAAGCAATAAGGAAGCCGAAATAGAATATTATTTCCAATATCACAGGATATGATTGATTGGCTAATCTTTCAAAATCCAATGTTGGCCCATTGGAACCGTATAAACCCATACCCAGAACTCCTATTAATAGAAAAATGGAACCCCCCGCAGTGTACAAAATAAACTTTGTAGCTGAGTACAAACGTTTTTTTCCTCCCCACATGGATAAAAGTAAGTAAACAGGAATTAATTCTAACTCCCACATGATGAAAAAAAGTAAAAGGTCTCGAGAAGAAAACGATCCTATTTGACCACTGTACATTGCTAACATCAGGAAATAGAAAAATTGCGAATTTCGAGTAACCGGCCAAGCTGCTAAAGTAGCTAAAGTAGTGATAAATCCTGTCAGTAAAATAGGCCCTATGGAAAGCCCATCGATTCCCAGTCTCCAGTGAAAATCAAAAATATCTATCCATTTAGAATCTTCCCCCAATTGAACTAACGTATCGTCCAATTGGAAATGATAACAGAATACATAGGTTGTTAGAAGGAGTTCGAGTAAGCATATACATATAGTATACCACCTAAATACCTTATTTCCCCTATGAGGAAAAAATAAAATTGAAGAACCCGCGAATATCGGCAAAACAACAAGTATTGTTAACCAAGGGAAATAACTCGTGATAAAGACAAGATACGGATTGATTGACCAAAAAGCCCCTTGCTCGAGAAAATATATTTTCTCAAGCAAGGGGCTTTTGTCGGTAAAAAGGAATCAAATGATTCAAGTGGAGTTTTTTATAACGTATCAATAAGATAGACCCATGCTGCGAGTTGTTTCATGCCATAAATAAACACGGACACTCAAAAAATCTGTTGGGCAAGCGGATTCACATCTCTTACAACCTACACAGTCCTCGGTTCTTGGGGCGGAAGCAATTTGCTTAGCTTTACATCCATCCCAAGGTATCATTTCCAATACATCTGTGGGGCAAGCTCGTACACATTGAGTACACCCTATACATGTATCATAAATTTTTACTGAATGCGACATTGGATCTATAAATTCCAGTTTTGAACATAAAAAATTTTCGATCTGGTAAAATAAGTAGACTTGTCTATTTATATTGTGGACACCAGACGAATCAATGGTTTATCAAAATCTTAAGAATCAATAGATTTTAAAATCTGTTCATGAGAAAGGACCAGGGGGCTTTGATTTTCGTTTCAATAACATGCTAATACGAGTCACACATATTAATTCAAATTGTCCAACAAATGGTCAATTTTCTTACTATAAATTACTATAAATAAACAAATAAACTATATTATATCTATCCATATATAAATAATAAATAGATATATATTATCCATTTAATAGATATGCTAATTTTGACTAATTATTCAATAAATTCGATTGATTGATACGAATTGATTTTCTGTTACGATGGATCGACGAAACAATAGCTAGCCCAATAGCTGCTTCAGCGGCCGCAATAGCTATAATAAAGACGGAAAAAATATCTCCTTTCAATTGTCGACTATCAAATACATCAGAAAATGTTACGAGATTTATATTAACCGAATTTAGTATAAGCTCAAGACACATAAGTGCCCTAACCATGGTTCGACTTGTGATCAGTCCATAGATACCGATAGAGAATAAATAGACACTCAAAAAAAGTACATGTTCGAACATCATTGACTAATTCCTCATCAATCTAGATTCATTTCAACATGAACAACAAGTCAATCGATTCGATTGACTAGAATAGAGCAATTACAGAAAAAGAGGGTATTGGCATTAGATTTAACTAAAATAAAACCCTTAACCTTTTTCATTTTAGAATATATAATTCTAAGAATTTTGTGAATTCTGAATTCTAAGTATTTATTATTGACGGGCCATAGTAATTGCACCTATCAAAGAAACTAAAAGAATTATAGAAATAAATTCAAACGGAAGATAAAAATCTGTTGATAAATGAATTCCAATTTGTTGAACCTTACTTACAAGGTCCTGTTCGATAATCTGGTTTGATTTTGTAGTCCAAATAATTCCGTACCAGGACGTATCTGAGATAGTAAGAATTAGTGAAAAAAAAATACTTGTACAAACCAGTGAAGTAACCCCATCTCCAACGGTCCAAAGATAGGAATTATTGGAATATTCTGAACCATTCATGAACATAACAGCAAATATAATTAAGACATTTATGGCTCCCACATAAATAAGGAGCTGTGCGGCAGCTACAAAATAGGAGTTCAATAGAATATAGAATAAAGATATACAAACAAGAACCAATCCTAATGAAAAGGCAGAATAAATTGGATTGGTAAGTAATACTACTCCCAGACCTCCTAATATAAGAAATGATCCTAGAAATACTACAAGTATATCATGTATTGGTCCAGGTAAATCCATTATGTATAAAATAAGAGATAAATAAGTCGAGATATTTCATGACCTTACTAAATGGTCCAGGAAAGAGAAAGGGCTTTGCCTTTTTTTTATCTGAAAGAAAAAAGAAAAAACTAGTTCGAATTTTATATTTCGAAAAAATAACGAAAAGTAGAATCTATTCTGAAGTTTAAATCTAAAGAATAATTCTCAACAAACAATCAATAGTTATGTAGTTTCTGACCAACCAAAAGAAAAGAAGCTGGGATCCTCTATATCCAAAGAAAATCTTAGTAATCGGTAATCGTTCTTGAATCAAGGGGTTTTTCTTTGTCTATTTTGATTTGAGTTGAATTCATAACTGTTTGAATTGAGCAATCCCCAATTACTGACATCGGTAACCGACCTAAAGCAATTTGATTATAATTCAATTCGTGACGATCATAAGTGGAAAGTTCATATTCTTCAGTCATTGATAAACAGTTTGTTGGACAATACTCGACACAGTTACCACAAAATATACAAACCCCAAAATCAATACTGTAATTAAGCAATTGTTTCTTTTTAATATTCCTTTCAAATCTCCAATCAACAACAGGTAAATCTATGGGACATACACGAACACATACTTCACAAGCAATACATTTATCAAATTCAAAATGGATTCGGCCGCGGAAACGCTCCGATGCGATCGATTTTTCATAAGGATACTGGATAGTTACAGGTAAACGATTTGTATGGGATAAGGTAATTATGAAACTTTGACCAATGTATCTTGCGGCTCGTATTGTTTGTTGACCATAATTTATGAAACCGGTCACCATAGGGAACATATTGTGGATATCCATGACTAAATTGATGTTTCTTTCTCTTGTTTGAGATAGTTGTTATAAATCTAGAATATCGTTATCTTATTCTGTTATTTAGAGAGAAACAAGTTGAGAAGAAGTTGTCAATAATAGATTACCTAATGAAATAGGTAAAAGAAATTTCCATCCAAGATTTAATAGCTGATCCATTCTCATCCTAGGTAAAGTCCATCTTGTTGTGATAGAAATGAAGAGAAAAAAAAAAGCTTTAGCTAATGTAATAAAGATACCAATTGTCATTCCAAAGACTCCAGCAATTTTATTTATTCCGAAAAGTTCAGGAATGGATATATATGGAATAGATAAATTCCACCCACCCAAGTAAAGCACTGTTGTAAATAATGAAGAAACTAATAAATTTAGGTAAGAGGCAAGGTAAAATAAACCATATTTGATACCCGAATATTCTGTTTGATAACCTGCTACTAATTCTTCTTCCGCTTCTGGTAAATCAAAGGGCAATCTTTCACATTCTGCTAGAGAAGAAATAATAAAAACTATAAATCCTATAGGCTGACGCCAAAGATTCCACCCCCAAAAACCATATTTTGACTGTGCCTCAACTATATCAACTGTACTTGAACTGTTAGATAATCATAGTCGATAATAACATAACTGCTGGAATCGCTATTCCAAAACCGTACATGAGACCTCAGCTTCATACGGCTCCTCTATGGCCGCAAATAAATGCAAGTAAGGACTTGTTCAGTATTATCACCATTTTGGATGATAAACGGAATAAAGATATATCAGAAAGTCCCAAATTAGACCAATGGAATTCCGTCTGCTAGAGTAAAAAAGGGCGCTTCTGAATTTATCTCATCCATTATTATTTCAATTTCTTTTTGTTTGATAATAACTTAATCCTTTAATAAAATACTCGTTATACCAATAAATATAAAGAACGAATTAGGTATTAGTTCAAAATTCGTGATAAGAATTCTGTATGTATAGATATGGATGGTAAAAAAATAATAAATAAAAATCTTTTATTATTTTCATCCATTTTTTATCATTTCCTTTTTTCCTGGTCTTCTTTCTCAGAGGAAGGTACTCTAAAAAAAGAAAGAAATAAAAGATTAATTCGTTTTTGATAGTCATTTCTTTAATCAGTGAATAGGAGCATACTCTAGATCGGAATCGCGGGGAAGTACTGCTTCATCATTTCTACTAACTTAGAGCCCTCATTATGATTCGTTTTATCAAAAAATTTATGCAAAAATACCTTTTTTTGATACCTTACATTATCTCCATTACTAATCTTTTGTGTACCTTGGTGTTTCTAACTGTTCACTGATTTTTGATTGATCCCCAGTATGGTAAGACATACAAGACAGTAGTAGAAACCCCATACAGTTGATCTTTTGTACCCGCTTCAAGATATGATGACTAATCAAAGAATATCAATCTTGGGGTAAATAGTTTATACTATTTATGTTTACTTCAACTTTATTCTTGTACATAGGGAATGAGATTTTATCTTCTTACTGCAAATTTGGAAGCAGTTTTATTTTACTCAGATGACTATCTGGTTTAATTTATCGAACCTAATAATGAATAAAAAAATGCAAATATTCATTCAATATATTCAACTCCCTTATTTTATTTATAGAAAGGGGGTAAAGGTTCATGTTCCAACGAATCACACGTAGAGATATTGATAACACACATAGAGTTAATGGTATTTCATAACTAATAGATTGAGCAGCAGCTCGAAGACCACCTGAAAAGGAATATTTATTATTCGATCCATATCCTGACATAAGAAGTCCAATAGGAGCAATACTTGAAATGGCGATCCATAAAGAAACACCTATACTGAGATCGGCTAAAACAAGTCGATATCCAAAAGGAATTACTAAATAACTTAGTAAAATTGATATGACCGCTATAGATGGTCCGACACTAAACAAACGAATATCTCCTCTAGATGGGAGAAGGTCCTCCTTAAAAAGTAGTTTGGTCCCATCTGCTAGAGCTTGAAGAATTCCCAATGGTCCGGCATATTCCGGACCAATACGTTGTTGTATTGCTGCGGATATTTCTCTTTCTAACCAAACAATTACCAGTACCCCCATTGTGACTCCCAATATAAGGGTTAAAATGGGGACAAGGATCCATATTAGTCCATAGACTTCTTTTAAAGATTCCGATCTAGAAAAAGAATTGATAGCTTGTACTTCTATCGTATCAATTATCATTTCAACGATCAACTTCTCCCATAATAATATCTATACTACCTAGTATCGTCATGATATCAGCCAATTTCATTCTTTTAACTAGTTGAGGAAGAATTTGCAAATTTATGAAACCTGGTGGACGAATTTTCCATCTCCAGGGAAACACACTACTATCTCCTATCAAATAAATTCCTAATTCTCCTTTTGGTGCTTCTACTCTCACATAAAGTTCTTGTTTTGATAATTCAAAATTGGGAGAAAGTTTTTTGGTAATAAATCTATATTCAAAATTATTCCATTGGGAATTTTTTTCTCTATTAAAGCGTCTGACTTCTAAATTCTCATAGGGTCCCCCAGGAATTCCTTCTAGAGCCTGTTGAATAATTTTTACGGATTCCCCCATTTCGCCGATTCGTACTAAATAACGAGCTAGCGAATCTCCTTCTTTTTGCCATTGAACCTTCCAATCGAACTTATTGTAACACTCATAAGGATCAACTTTACGAAGATCCCATTGGATTCCAGAAGCTCGTAACATTGGTCCTGATAAACCCCAATTTATTGCTTCCTCTCCATCAATAATGCCTACTCCTTCCACTCGTTCCAAAAAAATAGGATTCTGTGTAATAAGTTTTTGATATTCAACAATTCCTGTTAAAGAATAATCGCAGAAATCCAAACATTTATCTATCCATCCATAAGGTAGATCGGCAGCTACTCCCCCGATACGGAAATAATTATGCATCATTCGCATACCTGTGGCGGCTTCGAATAGATCATATAGCAATTCCCTCTCTCTGAAAATATAGAAAAAGGGAGTTTGCGCACCGATATCCGCCATAAAAGGTCCTAGCCATAATAAATGAGAAGCTATACGACTAAGTTCCAGCATAATTACTCTAATATAACTAGCTCTTTTAGGTACTTGAACACTTTCCAATCGTTCTGGTGCATTTACCGTTATTGCTTCTGTGAACATAGTGGCTAAATAATCCCACCGTGTTACATAAGGCAAATATTGTATAATTGTTCGATTTTCCGCTATTTTTTCCATTCCTCTGTGTAAATATCCCAATATGGGTTCACAGTCAATAACATCTTCACCATCGAGAGTAAGGATCAGTCGAAGAACTCCGTGCATGGATGGGTGGTGAGGACCCATATTAACTATCATGAAATCTTTTCTTGTAGCCGGTACAGTCATATCTTTTCTTCCTTAATTTGTTATTCCATTCCATGAATTTCTCAAAACGAGGTTCATCAAAATGAAAAATCTAATAACTAATAAAAAAAATTCAAACCAATCTTAAAATTTTAAATTTTCATTAACGAGTTTTTGACTCCCGGATATTTAACTGATCAATTAATTTCTTATAGCGTACTCTATTTTTCTTTGACAAATAATTCAGCAGCCGTTGACGTTTTCCCAGAATTATTCGTAGACCTCTTTGTGATAAAAAATCTTTTTTATGTAATTTCAAATGTAAAGTGAGTCTCCGTATCTTATTGCTAAACCCTAAAACTTGAAATTCAACAGACCCACAGTTTTCTTCTTTTTCTTCTTGTGGAATAACCAATATGAATGCATTTTTGATCATAAAAAACCAATTTTTCTATTTTTTTTCTTTTCCGTGGATTTTCTCGATCAGGAAAAATAATAATTATACTAGTTAATCTAGTACACACAAAAATTTGTATTTATTCATATACACTACTTTGCTTTCATTTATTTTATATATTTTATTTCATTTATTTTATATATTTTATATTATATAATATATTTATATATATTTATAAAATCAAATTTTCTTTCTTTTTTTTTAGTTATCTTATCCAAATCAAATTTTTCATTTGATTTGGATAGAAAGAGATAATACATTTATACATTCCCAAAAGAAAATTCTTTTTAAATTCTTTTTTTTGTTTTTTAGGGGAAAAGGGATTCTGTCGATTTCTTCCGAAATCTATTGATATTTAATAAAATCGGTGTCATGATATGTATAATATGCATATATTTTTCTTTTGACTTTCTATGTCATGTGATACATAGAAAATGTACTTACTATTAACTTATTCTGTTCTGAATTAACTAATTCAGAATCGTGGATACATATGTATTCTTGACATACTAAAACGACTGCCATTATCGGTATCAAACCAATACCGATTCATACAAGCTAAATCTTCTAATCGATAATTGGGCCAAAGAAACAATTTGAATTTGATTAATTTATTTGCATCCATATTAAAATGCTTGTCCTTATTCAAAAATTGTCCACAGTTTCTTATGTTCTTTTGATTACAAAATTTTGTATTTTTATCCACAACATTCCAACTCTGGGAATTGAAACAAATTAGAATTCTCCACTCTCTACGACGTCTGGGAGATAGAATATTTTCAGGAACAAGGAAATCATAATGATTTTTTTTTCCATTCACAAGTATATCGTTGTGTCGTCCACCGGTTCCATCAAAATGATTTTTATCAACATATCCCTCTTTTATGCATTTTTCATTAGTTTGGTGCTTACTCTTATCAACCAATAAAATACCTATAGTTTGATATGTAATAAATTTTCTCATAAATTTGACTTTCTTTGATAGACGAATTGGTTCAATAATAAACATTCCTTTGTTTATCAATTCTTGCAAGGTGAGCCTTTGTGGAATCAACATTAGATCCAGATGCATCTCTCCTCTTTCAATTGAGTATATAGCAATTTCCTTTGGATCCATCATTCTAAGTAGGAAACAATATACCTTGATATTATTCATTATTCTTTGATTCAAAGGGTCAACCCATCTTAATTGAAAAATGAAATTATTTTTCAGGAAGAAACCCAGTTCCTCTTCTACCCTGTTCTTGTTCTTGAATTGTTTTTTCTTTTTACCCTTTTTAATGTCTGATGTCGGGTAATCTTCTTCAATATTTTTCTTTTTTTTTTGTTTTCGTAGATCTGATACAAGATCCCCTTGGTCCTGTTTTTCGTTTTTTTTTTTGTTATAATTTTCTAATTCAATATATTCTTTTTTATTTTTATCAGTTTTATCAGATAGTATAGGAAGATTTTTTTTATTTACGCTGATCTTGTCATTTTTACTAATATCTGCATTTCCATAAAAATGAAAAATAAGTAATTTGATTGGTATGATCCACGGTTTCATCTTATAGACATCAAAAAGTAGCACAAATTCTGGGAAAAACGAGGGGTTTAGCTTTGATTTTGATATTGTACGATATAACCCTTTTTGATTCATACCCATCCAATCAAAAATGTGCTTTTTTTGATTGGATGAATCAACTTCGTGATGAATTGTAAAAGACAAAGTTTCTTTTTTTTCAAATATGTTATAATTATTCGTTTTGGTTGTAACATTTTTTTTAATCTTGGTATCGATATGTGTATTGGCCCAGGCCTTAATGTTGATATTATTTCTAAGACAACTTCCACAATCAAAATATTTTCTATCCGCATTTTTATGCGTACCGATAATATATCTTTTTTCTATATAATCATCAATGGCTAAACTTATTAATCCATAAAATGATTCGGTTTTAGGCGTATTTAAATTATATGGAATTTTGCGGTCCTCATTTATTTGTAATGTTGATCCAGAAATATCTGAGTCCCCACTATCCCCATTATTTATATAATCATATGATAAAAGATCATATCCGTAGTGTTTTTTCCATTTTTCTTTTTGACTCATCAATGAATTTACTGTATAGGAATTTTTTTTTACATAAGAATTTAATTGGGGTTTTTCTTTTTTATATAAATCCAATTTCGTTGAGTATTTTTTTTGAAGCGTACGACGTCGGTTGATCCTATTTCGCCATTTTTCCGGGACTAACGGAGACCACTTGGTATGAGAGAAATTGTATTGAAAATGTGCCCCTAACCAATTTTTCCATTTATTCTTCTTAGTCTTAATTTTCTTATGCCTTAGTTTGGAATCCAATATTCCCTGGATCATACAATAATCTTTGATTCTATCCCTAAGAAAAGGATAGGTGTCGTGATACTGAAACACAGATTTTAAGTGATACTTGTTAAGTAATTTTGTTTGTGATAATTTGTAAAATACATATGCTTGAGACAACGAAGATAAGTCACAATAAATACTTTTATCATTATGACTAATATTTTTATTATAAAAAAACTTTTTGATAGTCGAAATAAAGTTAATTGTATTTTTATTTTTTTTCTCAATTCTTTCCTGATTTGTTTCATCATTAGAAATGGATTGATTGATCATTTTTCTTGGTTCAAATAAAACTTGGGCATTAATCTTGGGAATCTTAATGATATATAGTAAGATACCTATGTATACTTTTTCAATGAAGGATTTCATAAAATAATGTGATTTACGTATTAATCGTATATTTTGTCTTTTAAATATTTGCCAAACAGCCTTCTGCGATTCCGATCTATTATCACAAGTTAGAATTTTTCTTTTTTTGTCTTTTGTGATTCCTTCAATTTGAGTCCTAATTGTGATTGTCTTATTAGCAAGATCCATCATTTTTGTTTCTATGAATGAATAATTTTCTAAATTCGTAAATCGAATTTGAATGGTCGATTCGTGGATGATCTTACCATTCATTTTGGAATCTTTTATGTTTTCATTTAATTCATATCCCCCCCCCCGGTTAAATAAAAAAATGGAGTTTATTACATTTTCAAATTCCTTCCTTATTAGGTTTATAACTAGTTTCATGACCCATATTGTTTTTTCTTTTGAAACTTTTAGAAACCGTTTTATTATTTCTTTGAAAACTCTTAGAACTCCAAACAATTGCATTTTTACTTCTCTTTTTTTTTTTTCAATTTCTTTAGAAATAGGTTCAAAAAAAGAAGGTCGTTTTCGGGCAGAACCAAAGGGTAGGTCTGCCTCCTTTCCAAAAATTGTTAAAAAACAAAAATCGTCCTTTTGTTTTTTTTTCCGTATTTTATCTCTATGATGAGAGTATACCTTAGCTCCTTGCCAAGGTTTCAGACAGAAGGGAAATAGAATCTTTATCTGAATACCATCTGTTAACCAATTTTGGGGAAATTCCGTTTCTGATAATTGAACACCATTATAGGTGCAAAAAATATGCACTTCTCTATTCCATTCCTTCAAGTCTTCGTACCACTCGGGGAATTGGAATAATAGCATACGGCCTACATTTTTAGCTATTATCAATGAAGGTAATATAATATATTTTCTAAGAAAGGATTGGGTTACTAACATTGAACCTCTGATTATTTGAGTAAATATAAAAGTATCCCAGGTTTCGGATATTGCTATTCGTTTATTTTTTTCTTCTTTCTCTTTGTTTGTTTTTTCCCCCTTTTTTGTATTTTTCTCTTCAAAATCAGCAATTTTTAATTCTGGATTTTCCCCTACCCAATTCCTAAAAATGCGATTCATCATATTAGAGAAAACAAAAGAAGAAAGAAAAACCGTTTTGTCTATTCGATCCAAAAAAAGTGGAGAATGCGCATTTGCTTGAAACATTTCCCAAATAACTATTTTACGTCTTTGCGCACGCATGGATCCTTTGATTATACCACGACGAAAGTCTGATTGGTGTGAGTAACGTATCAAAGCTTCTTCTTCTTCTTCTTCACTAGTACTAGTATCATTAGTATTAGTGCTAGGATTATCACTCTGATCATCAGTATAAATTACCACTCGTTTGCCTTTTCTTGAACGAATATCCGTTTTTCCCATCGATCCCTCTTCATTTTCTTCTTCCTCTTCCTCTTCTTCTTCTTCTTCTTCCGAAACATCAATCAATTTGTATGACCATCGAGAAACATTTTTACTGATTTCTTCCATTTCAATGGATTTTTCTTTTAGTGTTGTTTGATCGTTTGGATCAGTTGTAATTTCATCGAATCCAAATTGCAAAGATTTTTCTTTTTTTTCTGAATCAATTTCTTGTTCGTATTCAAAAGATAATTCATCAATTGAGGTTAAGTAATTATCAATAAAAAAATTAGAATTTGAAAAGGATTCCCCGCGAAATGGATTCTTTTTATGTTCAAATTCTCGAGAATGCTTAGGAAATAGATCATGAATCTTATTTATCCAGAACATTTCTATGGAATCAAATGTTTCCGTCGAAGTGATGAAATCATGAATGATTTCACGTAAATCGAATTTTTTTATTGTTCCTCGATATGGTCCGTTCAAAAAAGGATCATACATTTTTGGTAAGTATTCTTGTTCATTCTCATCATCGCATAATCTGGTCCTTTTTTCTACCATATCTAGAAAAACCTTTTCTTTTTCTAGAATTTTGATTCGACTGATCAATTCGTTGTTCAAGTTGTACTTTTTTTGTTCATTGGCAAAAACCCAATAGTTATAGAGATTCCCGTGATATAGTTTTTCTTTCGTGTACAAAGAAATTTTCCGTTCTATCATTTCTGAAAAAGTTGATAAACTGGGGGGATATGTAAAAGATATTATTTGTTTTCCATCACTTGGACATGTATAAAAAAAATATTGTGACATTTCATTTCGTACAGGATTTTCTAATTGATCATTTTTTATTTTTATATATCGAAATGGGCGATTCCATCGTTTATCATCGAAAAGAAAAGTAACGAGGGGCTCTTCCATTTTCTTTAAAGAAATTTCCCTTTTTTCTTCTTTAAGTTTTCCCAATTCCCAATTATCTTGATACCCATCAAGATAAGAATCTTCGTAAACTGGGCTATCTTTTTTAGTCTTCTTCGTTTCGTAAGTTGTTTCTACATCGCTTTCTTCCTTTCTTTCTCCCCCTTCTTCCTTTTCTTTCAGTTTCTTAGTGAAAATAGGCGACGGCATTCTGCCTAAATAGTAGACACAGGTGATAAATAAGAGAATACTAAAGATTCGAGCCATAGAATTTCTCAATTCTGACACAAGGTACTTATTAGAATGATTTTGCCGTATCCAGAATAATACCAATTCAACCCATTTCATGAATAAAATGTGACCAATTAACCAACCAACAAAACTACTTGT